TTCTTTTTAGTGAATTCCCTTTAGTAAATGCAAATTTCAAATGACTTTTCATCGAATGACTATTCATCTATTTTTTTTCATGCAAATAGGGGGCAAGAAAGCTCTATGGAAAAATGGTGGTTTAATTCGATGTTGTATAAGGAAGAGTTAGAACATAGGTGTGAGCTAAGTAAATCAATGGGCAGTCTTGATCCTATTGACAATACAAGTATAAATTCTACAGAAAAAAACATTCATAGTTGGAGTAATGGTTTTAGTTACAGGAATTATGATCTTTTATTCGGTATCCGGGACATTCGAAATTTCATATCTGATGAAACTTTTTTAGTTAGGGATAGTAGAGGGGAAACTTATTCCATTTATTTTGATATTGAAAATCAGATTGTTGAGATTGAAAACGATCACTCTTTTTGGAGTGAACTACAAAAAAAATTTTCTAATTATTTGAATTCTAGTTATGTGAATGGATCTAAAAGTGGCAATACCCTTTATGATCTTTCCATGTACGATACTCAATCTAGGTTGAATAATCACATTAATAGTTGTATTGACAGTTATCTTCATTCTCAAATGCGGATTGAGAATTCTGCTTTAAGTGCTAGTGACAATTACAGTGATATTGACATTTTGGATGAAAGTCAGACTCCCACTAACACAAAAGGTAAGAATAAGAATCTTGGGGTTCCTAAAAAATATAGGAATTTGTGGATTCAATGTGAAAATTGTTATGAATTAAATTATAAGAAATTGTTTAAGTCAAAAATGAACGTTTGTGATGAATGCGGATATCATTTGAAAATGAGTAGTTCAGAGAGAATCGAACTCTCGATTGATCCAGGTACTTGGGATCCTATGGACGAAGACATGGTCTCAACGGATCCCATCGAATTTCATTCGGAGGAGGAACCTTATAAAGATCGCATTAAGTCTTATCAAAAAGATACGGGGTTAACCGACGCTGTTCAAACAGGTATAGGTCAACTAAATGGTATTCCTGTAGCAATCGGGGTTATGGATTTTAAGTTTATGGGAGGTAGTATGGGATCTGTAGTAGGAGAGAAAATAACTCGTTTGATTGAGTATGCTACTAATAACAAAATACCCCTTATTATAGTGTGTGCTTCCGGCGGGGCGCGCATGCAAGAAGGAAGTTTGAGCTTGATGCAAATGGCTAAAATTTCGTCGGCTTTATGTGATTATCAATCAAATAAAAAGTTATTATACGTATCAATTCTTACATCTCCTACTACTGGAGGCGTGACAGCTAGTTTTGGTATGTTGGGAGATATCATTATGTGCGAACCCAATGCCCACGTAGCGTTTGCGGGTAAAAGAGTAATTGAAGAAACATTGAATACGGCAGTACCTGACGGTTCACAAGAAGCTGAATATTTATTCGATAAGGGTTTATTCGATCCAATTGTACCACGTAATCCTTTAAAACCCACTTTAAGCGAGTTATTTCGGTTGCATGCTTTCTTTCCTTTGAATCAAAATTCGACCCATCAGTAAGGTCAACTATTTTTTATTTGTGGCAAAAAGGTCGTTAGTTATCGTAATCCATCAAAGTCAAAACGATAAAGAATCAATCATCAATCATAATAGAATAGTAGGGTGGGGTTTTCGCGGTTACCATACTAATTCTATCTCTATAACTACTAATTCTATATCTATCCATAATCTATCTATAATCTATAACTATATATAAAGAATCAAAAGTTGCGGATCAATTTTTTTACTTTTTTTATTTGACTTCATATTCCATTCCTGATTACTACTCAGAGAACCTCTATTCTATCAACATTCTTACTTCTGTCAATTTCCATTTGGCAAATGGAAATTGCGCAAAAAGGGCCTTTTGCATTTTAATATATTTCCTTGTTGAAGACTCTCCATTTTGACTAACAAGAGAATTTCTCTTGGATCCGATTCGAACGGGACTTTGTAAACAACTCTTTCTTCATTGATATTGAATTCAATTAAAAGACAGGGGCAAAAGATGAAGAATCAAAAAGTTTATTATCCAACATATCTTTTTTGTTTCGAAGGATAATTAAGTTTATTTAGTTAGTTCTACATTTCTTGAACTTAGTATATACTATACTCACTTGGATATAATTAGTATAATTATATAGAATTAGAATTCGAATTAAGTTAAGAGAATTTTAGAACAATATAACAAACAGGTACAAATAGTCAACCGAGGTACCCATTCTATGACAGATATAAACCTTCCCTCTATTTTTGTGCCTTTCGTAGGCCTAGTATTTCCGGCAATTGCAATGGCTTCTTTATTTCTTCATGTTCAAAAAAACAAGATTGTTTAGGCTGGCTGGTTAGGCCCAATCAAACTTTTTCAAGATTTAGACTTAATTGAATCATAATACTCCATTTTTTTATTGAAAATGAAAAGTGGAATATGTTCTAATGCGTGATTTCTTTCGAACATAAGCGCAAGAACTCTTATGCATATGAAAGCTTATATAGGGATAAAGTCATTTGAACGATTTTAAAATCACGGCCGGTCCATGAGAAAGTCAGTGCTTGTAGATATCTAGGGCAGGGTCATATGAGGGGACGTTCTTATTTTCGATCGAACGAATTTGATGAATTACCCCTACTACATTAGGATAGTGCTAGTTGATGAGAGTTACTTCAGAAACGGAGCGTTAAGTAAAGTATAAGTTAAATTCATTTTTGTTATTCTATCAATTCAAATCATTCAAATGAAATGCAACTAGATTAGTATGAATTGGCGATCAGAACGTATACGGATAGAACTTATAAGGGGGTCTCGAAAAACAAGTAATTTCTTCTGGGCGTTTATCCTTTTTTTAGGTTCATTAGGATTTTTATTAGTTGGAACTTCCAGCTATCTTGGTAGGAGTTTGATATCTTTCTTTCCCTCTCAACAAATCGTTTTTTTTCCACAAGGGATTGTCATGTCTTTCTATGGTATCGCGGGCCTCTTTATTAGCTCCTATTTGTGGTGCACAATTTCGTGGAATGTAGGTAGTGGTTATGATCTCTTCGATAAAAAAGAAGGAATAGTGTCTATTTTTCGTTGGGGATTTCCGGGAAAAAATCGTCGCATCTTCCTCCGATTCCTTATAAATGATATTCAGTCTATCAGAATAGAACTTAAAGAGGGTATTTCTCCTCGGCGTATCCTTTATCTAGAAATCAGAGGCCGAGGGGCCGTTCCTTTGACTCGTACTGATGAGAATTTAACTCCACGAGAAATGGAACAAAAAGCCGCCGAATTGGCTTATTTCTTGCGAGTACCGATTGAAGTTTTTTGAAATGAACCGAAGAACGTCCATTAGAATCAAAGCAAACGCATATTTTATAGATATGTGGAACATCCAAAAAAGGGGGATTGTTTTTGTCTGCAAAAAATAAATTTATGCGTTTGAAATAAAGAAATTGATTGATTTTTTTCAATATTTTGAATGGATAGGTTAGAGACAAATAGCTCATGTAAATTAATGCTATCTCGCGATGTTTCGTTTTCTCCCTTTTTCGCTCTTTTCTCTTTAATGAATGACCCAACATTTTTATTTCTTATAACTTAGAATTATCCAAGTTCTGTCTTTTTTTGATACCCCCTTTTTGTTTTGATCATAACATTCAGAAAAATTTATCAATTCTTTAGGACTCATTACCGAATCACAAAGAAAAAACAGAAAACGATTCGATACCTTGGAATAGAACTCATTTTGGTGAAACAAAAAGGATTAGATCGCATAGAGTCCACGAATGAGGCCACTTTAAAAATGAACTTAACAATTTATAAATGAAAAACATGGCAAAAAAGAAAACATTTATTCCCCTTCTATTTCTGGTATCTATAGTATTTTTACCCTGGTGGAGCTTTATAGCATTTAATAAAAGTCTGGAATCTTGTGTTACTAATTGGTGGAATACCAAGCAATCCGAAACTCTTTTGAATGATATTCAAGAAAAGAGTCTTTTAGAAAAATTCATAGAATTAGAGGATCTCTTACTGTTGGACGAGGTGATAAAGGAATACCCGGTAAAAAAGCTTAATCTAGGAATCCATAAAGAAACGATTCAATTGATCAAGCTACACAACGAAGATTGTATACATACAATTTTGTCCTTCTCGACCAATCTAATCTGTTTCGTTTTTCTAAGTGGTTATTCTTTTATAGGTAATGAACAACTTATTATTCTTAACTCTTGGGTTCAGGAATTCCTATATAACCTAAACGACACAATAAAAGCATTTTCTATTCTTTTATTAACCGATTTGTGTATCGGATTCCATTCGCCGCACGGTTGGGAACTAATGATTGGCTCTATCTATAAAGATTTTGGATTTTCTCATAATGATCAAATTATATCTGGCCTTGTTTCCACTTTTCCAGTCATTCTAGATACAATTTTGAAATATTGGATCTTCCGTTATTTAAATCGCGTATCCCCATCACTTGTAGTGATTTATCATTCAATGAATGACTGAAAAAAAAAGGTCTAAGGTCTACTAATTCAATTAGATATTTACTCAATTCGAGTGTTTGGTACTTTGGGCATAAGAATTCCAAATCGTACTGACTCTTTCTACCCTCCAGGGCAGGAAGGTCCTCCTATATTCCAGTAATATTTTTTTAGTAAATAGCAGAATCGTGGATAGGGAACTAGACTAGCGACCTACCCAATTTATTGTAGAAATTTCGGGATCAAAAATTGGACCATGCAAACTAAAAATACCCTTTGTTGGATAAAAGAACAGATTACTCGATCCATTTCCGTATCACTCATTATATATATAATAACTCAAGCATCTATTTCAAACGCATATCCCATTTTTGCACAGCAAGGTTATGAAAATCCCCGAGAAGCGACCGGTCGTATTGTATGTGCCAATTGTCATTTAGCTAATAAACCCGTGGATATTGAGGTTCCACAAGCGGTCCTTCCTGATACTGTATTTGAAGCGGTTGTTCGAATTCCTTATGATATGCAACTAAAACAAG